AAGATTTTCTTTTCCTTTACTAAGATTTTCTTTTCCTTTACTAAGATTTTCTTCTTTACTAAGATTTTCTTTTCCTTTACTAAGATTTTCTTTTCCTTTACTAAGATTTTCTTCTTTACTAAGATTTTCTTTTCCTTTACTAAGCTTTTCTTCTGTACTAAGATCTTCTTCTGTACTAAGATCTTCTTCTGTACTAAGATCTTCTTCTATAAGAAGACCTTGAAAATTTAAAAGAAGTAAGTTGACTGGTCTAACCCACGGGTTCATTTGATATGTCTTCTTAAGTAACAGAAATTCTGGGAAGAACCAATCCTCCCGATTCGACTTCGCTCTGGGTTCATTTCTGGGTTCATTTATGGGTTCATTTCTGGGTTCATTTCTGGGGTCATTTAATATTTTTTCATTCATTCCCATCCAATTAAAAAAGCTTTTTTTGTCTTTTTTGTGATTGAGCGGATTTATTTTTTTGATTTTTGGATACTCTTCGATTTTTGGATACGAAGGAAGAATATCATAAATAAGACCTCTATTCTCAATTACTCTATTCTCAATTACTCTATTCTCAATTATTTGAGAATTCTTATTCCCAATCTTAGTATTTGTATTATGATTAGGGTCGATCTTTATCCCGTTCCCAATCTTAGTATTTGTATTATGGTTAGGGTCGATCTTTATCCCGGCCTCAAAATTGACTGGAAATTTTTTGAGAATCTTCAAATCAAAATCAAAATATTTTCTCTTTCGAGTGTTTTTCTTTTTCATAGACATATCATTCTTGTCTAGCATAGACATATCATTCTTGTCTAGCATAGACATATCATTCTTGTCTAGCATAGACATATCATTCTTGTCTAGAGAATTCTTGGATCGAAAATTTTTGTCTACATAATTCTTGTCTACATAATTATTGATAAAAATATCCTGTGGTATATCAAATAATTTGTCTTTCTGTGCGGTGTAGATCTCTTGATTCTTATTTACCTGTAATGGCAATTTCTCAATATAGGAGTCCTTCTTAGTTTCAGAATAAAGAAATTTATATGCTAAAAGATCATATCTATAGTTTTTTTGAAACTTAGTTTTTTGATTTGTTAATGAATATACTTCAGATTCATATGAATCTCCTTTATTGAAATCGTTATTTTGAGGCCTATGGCCTTGGTTGACTCCATTTCGCCATTTTTGTGCGATTAATAGAGACCAGTTAATCTTAGATAAATTGTATTGAGAATGACCTCTTAACCAGTTTTTCCATGGATTCGTTCCAAAATTTCGAACTTTCTTATGCTTTAATTCGGAATGAAATATTCCTTGTCTTTCAAAAGAATCCTTGATTGCAGTTTTAAGAAAAAACGACGTTCCGCGATATTGAAGAACAGATCTTAACTTATCACTAACTTGGGTTTGGGATAATTTGTAAAATACATATGCTTGTGACAGGGAAGAGAAATCTGGCAAGGAAGAAAATTTAAGAAAAAAATCTGACTTCCTCTTATTTATCTTTTTTCTAGTCGAACTAAAGGTAATTCTTTTTTGATTTGTTTCAGTATTGTAAATGCCTTTATCAAATTTTTTTTTTGTTAAATAGATTAGAGGAATCTTAATGATAGATAGAAAGATTTTTAGGTATATTTTGTATATTTTTTCAATGAAAATATTTTGAAAATAATTCCATTTACTTATTAATCGAACAGTTCTTCTTTTTACAATTTTCCAAATCTTTTTTGCTGATTCTACATTATTATTTTGATTTTTGTTGTTAGGACTATTATTTAGTTCTGTAGTGAATTTTGTTGTTTCTTCTGTAATTCTTTCTGTTTTCTTTTTGAGTGTGCTTGTTGTATTAATCAAAAATTTCATTTGTTCTTCATCATTTGTCCAAGATGGAGATCGAATTTGACTACCTGATTCATGAATTATCTCATTGCTGATTATAGAATCTTTTTCTTTTTTAGTTTCACTCGATTCAGATACTCCTATCCGTTTCAATATCAATTTCACTCTTGTATTTTTTTTGATGTTTTGAAAAAGTTTTTCTATTTTTCTTTTTAGAACTAGAACCCTTTTGATATTGATAAGCCCTTTTATTGATTTTTTTGAGTCTTGTAGAACTTGACTAAAATTTGGTTTTATTCTTTCGTTTAAAACGCGTCTTAGAAGTCGAAAGTCGTCCTCTTTCAATTCTTTTTTATAGAATCTTTGAATTAGTTTGCCTAGTTCTTGAAAAATGGGCTTAAAAAAAATGGAAAGGGAAGGGTCGGGTCGACTCACACCCCAAGGCTCGTTAGCTAGTCCCCAAAAAGGCCTTAAATAAGCAACATCGTTGCTTACCCTTTCTCTATCAGCTGCTGTGTGCCAAGGTTTCAACTCTAAAGGCCATAAAACTTTGACCTGAAGACCGTCGTCCCACCACTCCTCCGGAAGGCGCGGGTGCAGGGAGATTACGGGGCCTAAAACACCACCCTCATCGGAGCATATAAGATGACGCTCGGTCCGCCAGTCTTCTAAATCCTCAAACCACTCGGGCTGCTGCAATAATAATAAACGGCCAATATTTTTAGCGATTATCGCTAAAGGCAATGCAATATATTTTCTAAAAAGGGAGTTATAAATTAATACAACTCCTCTTATGCCTAGCCCATAATAAAGCTCATTCCATGCTTCTATTCCGTAAAACCGTGACTTCTCTAGTTCGTATTCGGCGTCTTCTTCGAGCAGGGCCTTCATGGCCTTTAAGATTTGGTTGTGGCTTTCTTGCGATTCCTCAAATCTTTCTTTCCCTCTTTTTTCGTCTATCTTCCTTTTTCTCTGCCTTTTTGTTTTTGTCTGTTCTTTCTTCGGGCCCCCCTTTTTACTTCCAAACCTATGCACCCACTTTTTCATGTTCAAAACAAGGGGCTCCACGAACCCGAAATAAAGAGCCAGTCTATTTGTTAAGAAGCTCACAAAAACAGGGGCCCGCGAATCCGGGTCAACCCATCTTACAATAACTCCGGTTTTACGCCTTTGGTTTCGCATAGAACCTTTGATTACACCGTGATGCCACCGCCGTTTGCGCCCTCCCGAGAAGTCGATTAGAAACTCTTCCTCTCTATCAAATTCAATACTAGTAAGGCTTTTCTCAAAGATACTACTATTAACGTCTCTACCAGTTCGTATAAAATCCACCTCATCCTCCTCAGTATAAGTAGATTCGGGATACTTCAAAGACTTAGCAGGAGTCATATCTACATAGTAAGGAGTATGCACAGCGTGAAGTTTGATGTCTGGTGATTGAATATCAAACTCATCTCCCCGTTTGGAGACAGTGGGTTCGCCCAATTGGTATTGTATGTCGGTGATTAATATGTCTAACCATCGAGGAACGTTTTTAGAGAGGTCTCCGTATCCCACCCTTCGTCCAGTCTGATAGCTCTGGCTTTGATCTGCCCTTTTTTTTTTTCGCTTTTTCCCAGCAATCCTCCCCCCCCCCTTTTTCAAAGGATTAGAAAATATTTTTTCCAAAGGAGTAGAAAATATTTTTTCCATCTGTCTTTGAGCTGCCCTTTTTTTTTTCTGTCTTTGAGCTGCCCTTTTTTTTTTTCGCTTTTTCCGAGCAATCCTTCGTTTTAGTATTTTTCTTTTTAGTATCGCTAATACTCTCTGTTCATATTTTGGGGACTCGCGCATGTAACCTGGAAGAAGGGTATCCTGAATATGATTTAGAGCAAGGATTTGCTGAAGTTTAGTTTTTAAAGTTGCAATCTCGATTTCGATTCTTTGCCGAGATTTTGAAGTTGCCTTATGTTTTCTTTGATGAGCTTTAATTGCCTTCTTTTTTCTTTGACGAGCTTTAATTGCCTTCTTTTTTCTTCTATGAACTTGCATTATTTTTTCAGCAGATTCAAGATGTTGCTCCTCGTCGCTTTCACCAACTTTTGCAGTTTCACCAACTTTTGCAGTTTCACCAACTTTTGCAGTTTCAGAAGTTTTAGAAGTTTCAGAAGGTTTAGAAGTTTCAGAAGTTTTAGAAGTTTCAGAAGTTTTAGAAGTTTCAGAAGTTTTAGAAGTTTCAGAAGTTTTAGAAGTTTCAGAAGTTTTAGAAGTTTCAGAAGTTTTAGAAGTTTCAGAAGTTTCAGAAGTTTTAGAAGTTTCATCTGGGACGTCTCTAACAATCAATCTTTTGGTTCTTCCACGAGCGGGCCCAGCCAAAAGAGGATCATACCTTTTTGGTAGACAGATTCTTTCAGTATTCTCAATACAAACTCTAGTCCTTTTTTCGAGTATATCTAGAAAAGGAAATCCCCTGTCTAGAGCCTCAATTCTTTTTCTAAACTCCTTATTTAAGTTGTTTTTTCTTTCTTCGTTCTTATAAAGCCAATCTTTGTCTAGTTCATCAAAGGAGAGTCTTTCTACTGTGGACGAAGATATCGTCCTTTTCATCATTTCCTTAAAAAAAGAAAAACTAGGAGGATATGTAAAAGAGATTCTTTTTTTTCCATCACTTCGGCATGTATCAAAAAAATATTCTGAGGCTTCCTTTCTTACAGCCATCTGAAACTGACGACTGCCTATGTATCGTACTGGACGATGGAATCGGTTATCATAGAAAATAGGGAGCGCAAACAGTAAGTTAAGGGATATGTCGAATTCTTTATCTTGGTCTTTCGATCCCCAAACACGTGTACGACTTGGGTTGAATACCGCATTTCTTTTTTTTGGTTGAGACTTGTACTCTTCTTCCTTTAGCTTAGGGTAAGATCTTTGGAGTTGTTCTTCTACCTCGATCTCGGGCATTCTATAGAGGTTGTTCATGTTCTCTGGCTTAGGCAAAAAGAGTGTCGGCGTTCGGCCTAAATAGTAGAGACAGGTAGTACCTAATAAAATAGGAAAGAACCGACCCGTATTTCTCACCAAGTCTATTAACAGCAAGTACTGAATTTCTGACACAAGCCACTGAACGTTTCTCGCAAGGAATTCAAATTCTGGCCCAAGGGTCCTAGCAAGGTACTGAAAAATCG